ATGCACGAGTCTGTCATTGTACTGGAATAGTTGTACTGGAATATAGAACGAATACCTTGAACCGGTAAAAATAAAATATAAAGAATTAAGTAAGATTCAAAATGCTTTCTTTATAAAGGAAGAAAGATTCTGATTTATTTGATTGATATCAGTAGATCAAATGAGTTCTTCATTCATTCATTGAATGATAAATGACTACAAGCGAAGGAGATACACGATTTAAATAATGGAAAATCCAATATTTCACAATTGTATCTAGAATAACTGGAAAAGTGGAAACAAGACCAGATATAATTTGATCGTTATGAGCCAATCCAAAATCGTTGTAGAACGAACCAATTATTAGTTCCCAACCATGAGTCGAGTGAAATCCAATCCATAAATCAGTAACTAAAAGAATCGAAAAAGCTTTTATTGTGTCACTTAAGTTATAGAGGAATTCCTGAACCCAAGAATTAAGAATGACAAGTTCCTCATTACCCAAAATAAAATAACCACTTAGAATAGCGAAAGAGATTATATTTGTCGAGAAATGCAAAATGATATGGAGATGATATTCATTGTGTGTTTTGACCAATTGTATCGTTTCCTTGTGTATTCCTATACGAAGTTTTTGTATATGTGTCTCCGGGTACTCCTTTATCATTTCGTCCAACAGAAAGAGTTCTTCTAATTCTATGAATCTTTCTAGAACGTTTTTCTCTTGAATATCATTCAAGAGAGTTTCGGATTGCCAGGTATTCCACCAATTAGTAACCCAAAGTTCCAGACATTTATTAAATGAGAGAGAGATCCACCAGGGCAAAAATACTATAGATACAAGATATGGGAAAGAAGGCAATGCTTTCTTTTTTTTCATTTTTTATCTGTGAATTTAATTGTTAATGAACCTGCTTCATTCGTTGACTCTATATGATATTTCTCTGAAGCACGAGTTCTATAACAAGGTATTGAACCTATGGGTCTATTCATTCCAATTTTTGTGTAAAAATTGAGTTTAGTTCTTGGATCTAGAAGGAATATAGAAATGGGATAAGGGTCCGTCCTTTTCGGATAAAAATGCAAAATCAATATTATTCCCAGATATCTCAATTGGGCAAATTCGAAGCAATTTCATCTTCATTTGTTCCTTTCTATGAATACTCGAAAACCCACTTAAAATAACGAATCGGATTTCGAAACGAAAACCCCCCTCAGTTAATTATTTCGAAATGTTTCACCGTCTAGCCACAACCAAGGAAAAAAAAGGGTATCATCAAAATTTTGGGCCTAAAAAGATGAGATGAATTCCGTATTACGAAATACATGTTCGGATATATTTGATGAATCCCTACTTATTAGATTAGCCTTTTTTCTAGTAGAAATTTTCTAGTAGAAAAGAATTGAGTTGGGATCCATACGCATACGAAATACTTTTGGTATACAAATGGTATACAAAAATTTCTTCTTTTCTTAATTATAGTATAGTTTATTATAGTTATTCCATATACGCCCTCCTGCTTTTTTGTTTTATTCTATGGGATGGGAGTCGCCACGACAAAGGAAGGAGGAAATAGAATAATCTAACATGTTTTGTTCGAATGAACATTCCAAAAAGACTTCAATTGTATTAAAAAAGGAATTAGCAAGTTCCTTCCCCCATGCCGAGAAAACATTTATTCTTTATTGTGTTCAATTCATTTCAAAATACTTCAATTGGTACGCGCAAGAAATAGGCCAATTCGGCAGCTTTTTGTTCAATTTCTCGTGGAGTAAAATTCTCATCAGTACGAGTCAAGGGAATGGCCCCTTGACCTCTGATTTCCATATAAAGGACACGACGAGGATAAAGACCCTCTTTAACCTCAATTCTGATTGATTGGATATCTCTCATAAGGAAGCGAAGGAAGATGCGACGATTTATTCCAGGAAATCCCCAACGAAAAATGCACACAATTCCTTCTTTTATATCGAATCGGTCATAACCACTACCTACATTCCACAAAATTGTGCACCACAAATAGGAGCTAACGAATAGACCTGCGATCCCGTAAAAAGACATCACGATTCCTTGTGGAAAAAAAAGAATTTGCTGAGACGGAAATACGGATATCAGATTCCTACCAAGATAACTGGAAGTTCCAACCGCTAAGAATCCTAGTGAACCTAAAAAAAGGATACAGGCCCAGCAAAAATTACTTGTTTTTCGAGACCCCCTTATAAGTTCTATCCATATATGTTCTGATCGCCAATTCATACTATACTAGATCCAGTTGCATTCGATTGGAATTGAGAGAATAACCCAAATTTGACTTTACCTTTCTTGATCCCGAAGTAACTTTCATCAACTAGCACTATTCTGATGTGGAGTAATTGGTTAGATACATTGACTTTCTATTAAATTACTGATCCGTTCCGTTTTTAACCAGCTATACCCTGCATATATATACATGCATTTATGCAGATATCATGTATCCGCATGCATAACAGTTCTTTCATTTGTGTGTGGAAAGAACCACCTATCGTACCATATTGCACTAAATAAATATCTGTATTATGATACAGTGTTGAAATAAATTGATAAGATTTGGTCCCATTGGATCTAGACAATCTTATTTTTTTGGACATGAAGAGATAAAGAAGCCATTGCAATTGCCGGAAATACTAGGGCCACTAAAGGCACAAAAATAGAGGGTAAGTTGAGATCTGTCATAGAATGGGTGCCTCGATTTAATATTTGTATCTATATATTTGTATCTATTAGAAAGATATCTTATGATATGATAAGTATATCTATTATAAGTAATATTAAGTAATATTGACTATTGTATTTTATATAATATTTTATATAATATGAAGTTTGAATAATAATATTCAAAAATAATATAATACTACTAAGTATATATAAACAATTAAGTAAATATAAAAATAATATTTTAATTTAATATTAAAATATTAATAAAATAAAAAAAAAAGAAAATAAAAAAAAAGGATAGAAAATAAGTGCAAAAATGTATAACTAAATTAAGTGTACCTATTCATCTTTCTACACGAATATAGATAGGATAATCTTCTTTTACAAATTTTATTATTCTTCTTCTCCCATCCTTATGTTCTTTCTATCTTTCTTTCTAATCTAATAAGGAGTTTCTTATTAAAAAGGAGTTTTCTTATGAAAATTAAGTTCATTATGAATTCGCGACTCTAAATAATACGATCCAACAAACTGGGATTCATAGTAAAAATGCGATAGATATAGAAATTATTTTATTCCATTTCCATATTTGATATTTCTTTTTATTTTGATATTTTTTTTTTTCATTATTGTCTATCTTAATTAATACGTAAGATAGCCAGATAAAATTCTTTTTATTTCCCCAAATTAGAATTCCTCGGAAAGAGAAATTCACTTTTTTATTTTATCCTGTTGGTAGAGGTTCATAATACCTAATCATGAATAGGGGTAAGATAAAAAATAGATCTGGATCTGGAAGAAAAAAAATTATCCGAAACTTCTGACTCTTACTAGACTGAATCTAGTGCTATACTTTAATTTTTGGAATTTTGATTCAAGGGAAAGAAACCATGGAGCTGAAATAACTCACTTAGAACACCTTTTAAAGGATTACGTGGTACGATTGGGTCGAATAAGCCTTTATGGAATAAATACTCAGCCGCTTGTGAACCATCGGGTACTGTCTTATTCAATGTTTGTTCAATTACTCTTTTACCCGCAAATGCAATGTACGCATTAGGTTCAGCAATAATGATATCTCCCAACATACCAAAACTGGCTGTTACTCCACCGGTTGTAGGAGATGTAAGGACTGATACATAGAATAACTTTTTAGTGGATTGGTAATCATATGAAGCAGAAGATATTTTAGCCATTTGCATCAAGCTCAAACTTCCTTCTTGCATGCGTGCTCCTCCAGAAGCACACACAATAATGGCAGGTAGAGATCGATTAGTAGCATACTCAATCAAACGAGTGATTTTCTCACCTACTACAGATCCCATACTACCTCCCATGAATTGAAAATCCATAACCCCAATTGCTACGGGAATACCGTTTAGTTGACCTATGCCTGTTTGAACAGCTTCAGTTAAACCTGTCTTTCTTTGATAAGAATCGATACGATCTTTATAAGGTTCCTCTTCTGAATGAAATTGAATGGGGTCCATAGAAACCATATCTTCATCCATAGGATCCCAAGTGCCCGAATCAATCGAAAGTTCGATTCTATCTGAACTACTCATTTTCAAATGATATCCACACTGTTCACAAATATTCATTTTTGACCTAAGAAGTTTTTTATAATTTAATCCATAACAATTTTCGCATTGAACCCATAAATGTCTGTATTTTTTATTTATATCGAAATCATTAGATCTTCCTCTTATATTGAAATCACTGCCATTAGTACGAGTTCTTATACTACAACTTCCACTTTCACTACCACTTACATTTTCAGTACAAATGAAACTATAAATGTAACTGTCACTGTAATTGTCAGTACCACCTGAAATGGAACTATTAATACTGACTTCAAAACGAAGATAACTATTAATGCAACTATTAATGTGATTAGTCCAACTAGATTGAGTATCATACATGTAATGATAATAGTAGTGATTGTTTCTCTTAGACCCCCTATTCAAAAAACTAGAAAAAAAACCTTCTAATTCACTCAGAAAAGAACTATCATTGTCAATCTCAAAACTATGATTTTCAATATCAAAATATACGGAATAATTGTCACCATTACTATCCCTAACTAAAAAAGTGTCATCAGAGATCAAACTCCAAATATCCCTGATACCAAATAAATAATCAACATTACTGAAACTATAACTAACACTATCACTCCAATTTTTCTCCGTATCATTTAGAAGGGGTTCATCACTTCCACTGGTATGGCCAATAGCATCAAGACTTTCCATTGATTTACTTAAACCATACCTATGTTCTAACTTCTCGTTAGACAACATCGAATTGAACCACCATTTTTCCATAGAAT